TGTATCAATCCTTACATCTCCTACTACTGGTGGGGTAACGGCTAGTTTTGGGATGTTGGGGGATATTATTATTGCCGAACCTAATGCTTACATTGCATTCGCAGGTAAAAGAGTAATTGAACAAACATTGAATAAGATAGTACCTGAAGGTTCACAAGCGGCTGAATATTTATTCCATAAGGGCTTATTCGATCCAATCGTACCACGTAATCCTTTAAAGGGTGTTCTGAGTGAGTTATTTAAGCTTCACGCTTTTTTTCCTTTGAATTAAAATTCACTTATTAAGTTAAGTGGAGCCTTAAGTCAAATTATTTTGATTTTATTTAGTTACATTTTTGTATTTGTAGCGAACAATTAGGTAGTTTATCGGAATCAAAGTAAAAATTCTAAAGAAGACTTTCTTTTTTCTTTGGTGACATAATATTTAATTGTAAATTGTAGAAAGAATCGTGCGGATAATTCTTTTTTTTTCTACCGATATTCCTGATTATTAATTAGGAAACCTCTAGCAACAAGATAAAAAAAAGGGTTCCTTCTTCAAAATTCAAATTGGGCAAGGCAAATAAAATAAACCGAAGGTCATCTTTCCTTCTTGCTTTGTATGTATAGTATATATAATTCAAATCTAGAAAAGATAGATATAGAGTATCTTTTCTTTCTACTATATCTTCCGAGAATCTCTATTTTTACTAAGAATCCTGTTGTTGGATTGAATTCTAACAAATCCTTCGTGAATTTGTAAGAAACTCTTTATTTTTTCAATAAAATAAAAATTCGAATTCAATTCGAATTTGAAGACAAGAATAGAATAGATTATCATACGTATATTTCTCTATTTCATGTAGAAAGATAAAGAAGAATAAGTCTCATTTATTTAATTATCCATTCCTTACACTTATTATTTAATATATATAGTCACTTCGATATACTCAATATAATTATATACGAATTATAATTATTCTAAGATATCTTTCTAACAATAACAGGTACAAATATTAAATCGAGGTACCCATTCTATGATAATTTTTAACAACTTACCCTCCTTCTTTGTGCCTTTAGTGGGCCTAGTATTTCCGGCAATTGCAATGGCTTCTTTATCTCTTCATGTTCAAAAAAACAAGATTTTTTAGATTCGATAGGTGCAAATCTTATCTATTTTTTTTCAAGACTTAGATATAGATAACACAGATATCTATTTAGTAGAATATGGCAGTTTCTTCCGAACATAGCTTTTATGTATGCGTAAATATATGGGTAAATAAATTATAGCAATTTTCAAATAGATCGGAATCGAGGTGGATGTAGGAAATGGAAAGTCAATGTATCTATATGTGGATATCTATAGGAGATCATATAAAAGGGATATTCTTATTTTAGACCTAACCGATTTGATCTAACCAATTTGATCTAACCAATTAGATGAATTACTCCTAAAGGCTTACATTCGAATGACACTAGTTGATGAGAGTTACTTCGGAAACAAAAAAAACGAAAGTCAAATTCATTTGGACTATTTTCTCAATTCCAATAAAATGCAACTGGATCTAGTATGAGTTGTCGATCAGAACATATATGGATAGAACTTATAGTGGGGTCTCGAAAAATAAGTAATTTCTGCTGGGCCTTTATCCTTTTTTTAGGTTCACTAGGATTCGTATTAGTTGGATCTTCCAGTTATCTCGGTAAGAATTTGATATCTTTAGTTCCGTCTCAACAAATTCTTTTTTTTCCACAAGGGATCGTGATGTCTTTCTACGGTATCGCAGGTCTCTTTATTAGTTCCTATTTGTGGTGCACAATCTCGTGGAATGTAGGTAGTGGCTATGATCGATTCGATAGAAAAGAAGGAATAGTGTGTATTTTTCGTTGGGGATTTCCTGGAAAAAATCGTCGCATCTTTCTACGATTTCGTATGAAAGATATTCAGTCCATCCGAATCGAAGTTAAAGAGGGTATTTATGCTCGTCGTGTCCTTTATATGGAAATCAAAGGACAGGGGGCCGTTCCCTTGACGCGTACTGATGAGAATTTGACTCCGCGTGAAATTGAGCAAAAAGCCGCCGAATTGGCCTATTTCTTGCGCGTACCGATTGAAGTATTTTGAAATGAACTTGAACTGAAGAAGAAATTCTTTCCCAGCGGCAGGGACAAAATTCAAGAATTCTCTGTTCTTTCTTCAGCATAGCATAGCTTAATAAAATTTTTTCAGAACGTTCATTCGAGCCAAAGTATACGTATATGGAACATCCATAAAACGAAATCTTTTTTGTATGCATAAAAAAGGATTTATGCGTATGGAAATCCACTCAACTCAATTTAGTAAAAAACAAGTAAAAGTAACAAATCGAAATAAAATAATAGATTCATCTCGTATATCAAAACATTTCGGAATAAAGGATTTCTCTTTTTATTTTCAATATGAATTGATAGGTTAGATACAAATAGATCATATCTTGGAAATTCTCTCTCCTTTCTTTTGTCAATCGACTTTTCTTTTTTTTTTATCTTTTCTTTTGTTTTTCTTAATGATCAAAGGCAAAAGATTGCTTGGATCTCTTATAAGGATAACTTTTCTGTCTTGTTTTGCCACTCATCTTTGATCATTACATTAGGTTTTGAATTTATGATCGGTAGATCACAATATTCTTAATAAATCTCTCTCCATTTTTCCTGGACTAGAACTGTGGGGTAGCTGGCCATTTTTTTTTTTCGAAAGATTTTCTTTTTTGATAGAAAAGACAAAGGGAGTTCTTTTGGCTTAAAATCCGAATAATATTCATTACTTGCTTGAATTGGTTCTTTCAAGCATTTCTCGAAAAGGGCTTCGAATTTGATCAATTCAATTGAGGTATCTGGAAACAAGATTTTTTCTTATTTCTTCATTTGAAACGGGCTCTTATTCTATTTCTGTATTCTTTCTAAATTCAAGGACTAACTACTGAATCACAAATAAAAAACAGGGAATAGATTCATAGGTCCGATGCCCTGTAATAGAACTTAGGGTTAATAGAAATAGTAGATCACATAGATTCAACAAATGAGGTGGGTTCATTAACAATTCAAAGATGAAAAAATGGTAAAAAAGAAAGCATTTCTTCCTCTTCTATATCTTACATCTATAGTATTTTTGCCCTGGTGGATCTCTCTCTCATTTAATAAAAGTCTTGAATTTTGGATTACTAATTGGTGGAATACTAGGCAATCCGAAACTTTTTTGACTGATATTCAAGAAAAGAGTATTCTAGAAAAATTCATAGAATTGGAAGAACTCTTACTCTTGGACGAAATGATAAAAGAATACCCGGAAACACATCTACAAACACTTCGTATAGGAATCCACAAAGAAACGATCCAATTGATCAAGATGCACAATGAGGATCATATCCATATGATTTTGCACTTATCGACAAATATAACCTCTTTCATTATTTTAAGTGGTTATTCTATTCTGGGTAATGAAGAACTTGCTATTCTTAACTCTTGGGTTCAAGAATTCCTATATAACTTAAGTGACACAATAAAAGCTTTTTCTATTCTTTTATTAACTGATTTATGTATCGGATTCCATTCGCCCCATGGTTGGGAACTAATGATTGGCTATGTCTACAAAGATTTTGGATTTGCTCACAACGATCAAATTATATCGGGTCTTGTTTCTACTTTTCCAGTCATTCTGGATACAATTTTGAAATATTGGATCTTCCGTTATTTAAATCGTATATCTCCATCACTTGTAGTGATTTATCATTCAATGAATGACTGATCTAACTAGAATATTTGTTACTTTGTAACATAAGGTACATAAGCAAAGCATTTCCATTTTAAGACGTACTTACTCTTTCTACCCTACAGGGATTTCTCCTACTCCTTATATTCCAGTGAAATGATTTCAATAAAGTAAATAGCAGAATTGTGGATAGGGAACTATACAAGCGACCTACCTAATTTTATTGTAGAAATTTTCGGGATCAATGATTGGACCATGCAAACTAAAAACACCTTTTCTTGGATAAAGAAAGAGATTATTCGATCTATTTCCGTATCGCTGATGATATATATCATAGCTCGGACATCCATTTCAAATGCATATCCCATTTTTGCACAGCAGGGTTATGAAAATCCACGAGAAGCGACCGGACGTATTGTATGTGCCAATTGCCATTTAGCTAATAAGCCCGTGGATATTGAGGTTCCGCAAGCGGTACTTCCTGATACTGTATTTGAAGCAGTTGTTCGAATTCCTTATGATATGCAAGTTAAACAAGTTCTTGCTAATGGTAAAAGGGGAGGTTTGAATGTGGGGGCTGTTCTTATTTTACCTGAGGGATTTGAATTAGCGCCTCCCGATCGTATTTCGCCCGAGATGAAAGAAAAGATAGGCAATCTGTCTTTTCAGAGCTATCGCCCCAATAAAAAAAATATTCTTGTGATAGGTCCTGTTTCTGGTCAGAAATATAGTGAAGTCACCTTTCCTATTCTTTCCCCGGACCCCGCTACTAATAAAGATGTTCACTTCTTAAAATATCCCATATATGTAGGCGGGAACAGAGGAAGGGGTCAGATTTATCCCGATGGGAACAAGAGTAACAATACAGTTTATAATGCTACAGCGGCTGGTGTAGTAAGTAAAATCATACGAAAAGAAAAAGGGGGGTACGAAATAACCATATCGGATGCGTCAGATGAACGTCAAGTGGTTGATATTATTCCACCAGGGCCAGAACTTCTTGTTTCCGAAGGCGAATCTATCAAACTTGATCAGCCATTAACGAGTAATCCTAATGTGGGTGGATTTGGTCAAGGAGATGCGGAAATAGTACTTCAAGATCCATTCCGTGTCCAAGGCCTTTTGTTCTTCTTGGCATCTGTTATTTTGGCACAAATATTTTTGGTTCTTAAGAAGAAACAGTTTGAGAAGGTTCAATTGTCCGAAATGAATTTCTAGATTCGCGGATTTCCAATATCAAATTCGTAAAAAGAATCAAATTTTTGTTTTGACA